CATTGAATTTCATTCGGAGGAGGAGCCTTATAAAGATCGTATCGATTCTTATCAAAGAAAAACAGGGTTAACTGAGGCTGTTCAAACAGGCATAGGACAACTAAATGGTATTCCCACAGCAATTGGGGTTATGGATTTTCAGTTTATGGGGGGTAGTATGGGATCCGTAGTTGGGGAGAAAATTACCCGTTTGATCGAGTATGCTACCAATAATTTTTTACCTCTTATTATAGTATGTGCTTCCGGAGGGGCACGCATGCAAGAAGGAAGTTTGAGCTTGATGCAAATGGCTAAAATATCTTCTGCTTTATATGATTATCAATCAAATAAAAAGTTATTCTATGTATCAATCCTTACATCACCTACTACTGGTGGGGTGACGGCTAGTTTTGGTATGTTGGGGGATATCATTATTGCCGAACCCAATGCCTACATTGCATTTGCGGGTAAAAGAGTAATTGAACAAACATTGAATAAAACAGTACCTGAAGGTTCTCAAGCGGCCGAATATTTATTCCAGAAGGGCTTATTCGATCTAATCGTACCACGTAATCCTTTAAAAGGCGTTCTGAGTGAGTTATTTGAGCTCCACGCTTTCTTTCCTTTGAATCAAAATTCAATCAAGTAGAGCATTAAGTTCAATTATTTTATTTGTAGCAAACAAGTAGTTAGTTTATCAGAATCAAAATCATCAGAATAGGTTTTGGGGTGGTATAAGATCTAATTGTAGAAAGAATCAAAAGTTGCGTATAATTCTTTTTTTTTTACCTATATTCTTGATTAGTAATCAGGGAACTTCTATTAACAAGATAAAAGAGTGAATTCCTCCGTTCGTGAAATTCGTTTTATTTGACGAATTTCATCTTCCCTATATACGTATGTATATATAATTCAAATATAGAAAAAAAGAGTGTTTTCTATCTTTCTATATCTAACAAGAATCCCCATTTTGACTAAGAATCCCTGATTGAATCGGATTCTAACGAATCTTTCAGTAATTTGTAAGAAATTATTAAATTAAAAGACACCAACAAAAGAATAATAATAAAGAAGAAGAATAATAATAAAGTTGATTATCATACATATATTTCACGTAGAAAGATGAATAAGTCCATTTATTTAGTTCTACATTGCTTGCACTTATTATATATACTCACTTAGATATATACTTAGGTCTATACTAATTAGAATTATTATTTAATTAATAATATTAAGAATTATAATTATTATAAGATATCTTTATAACAATATAACAATAACAGGTACAACTAGTAAATCGAGGTACCCCATTTTATGATAACTTTCAACTTTCCCTCTATTTTTGTGCCTTTAGTAGGCCTAGTATTTCCGGCAATTGCAATGGCTTCTTTATCTCTTCATGTTCAAAAAAATAAGATTGTTTAAATCCGATGGGACTAAATCTCAGCCATTTTTTTTTCAAAACTTAGATTTGTATCATAACACAGATATCTATTTAGTGGAATATGGTCTAATTCTAATATGGGGTTACGCCGAACATAAATGAAAGAGCTCTTATGCATGCAGAAAATGATATATGGGTAAACGAATTCTAGCTATTTTCAAATAGATCAGGATCGGCGGATGTCTGAAATGTAAAGTCAATGTATCTATATGTATGGCGATATCTATAAGGGAATCATATGAAGGGGATGTTATTATTTTAGATCTAACCAATTTGAATTTGATGAATTAAATTATTCCTAAAGGTTCACATCAAAATAGTGCTAGTTGATGAGAGTTATTTCGGAAACAAAAAGAGTAAAGTCAAATTCATTTTCATTTGGCTTATTCTCTCAATTCCAATAAAATGCAAATGGATTAAGTATGAGTTGGCGATCAGAACGTATATGGATAGAACTTATAACAGGGTCTCGAAAAACAAGTAATTTCTGCTGGGCCTTTATCCTTTTTTTAGGTTCATTAGGATTCTTACTGGTTGGAACTTCCAGTTATCTTGGTAGAAATTTGATATCTTTATTTCCCGCTCAGCAAATCATTTTTTTTCCACAAGGGATCGTGATGTCTTTCTATGGGATCGCGGGTCTCTTTATTAGCTCCTATTTGTGGTGCACAATTTTGTGGAATGTAGGTAGTGGTTATGATCGATTCGATAGAAAAGAAGGAATAGTATGTATTTTTCGTTGGGGATTTCCTGGAAAAAATCGTCGCATCTTCCTCCGATTCCTTATAAAAGACATTCAGTCCGTCAGAATAGAAGTCAAAGAGGGTATTTATGCTCGTCGTGTCCTTTATATGGAAATCAGAGGCCAGGGAGCTATTCCCTTGACTCGTACTGATGAGAATTTAACTCCCGGAGAAATTGAACAAAAAGCTGCTGAATTAGCCTATTTCTTGCGTGTACCAATTGAAGTATTTTGAGAAATGAACTGAGAATGAATGCTTTCTCGGCAGGAGGGAAAAAACGAAAGAACCTTTTCTATAACATAACCGAACTGAAGTTTCTTCAGAACGCTCATTC